GTTATTGTAGCTTAATTAAACAAAGCACGGCACTGAAAATGCCGCGATGGGCTCCAAAAAATCCCCAAAAACATAAAGTTTTGGTCCTAAACTTACTGTTACTTTTAATCAAAATTACACATGCAAGTATCCGCACACCAGTGAATATGCCCTAAACGTAAAACGGAGCAGGTATCAGGCACGAACATCAGCCCAAAACACCAAGCTTTGCCACACCCACACGGGCCTTCAGCAGTGATTAACATTAAGCAATAAGCGATAAATACTACTAAAGCTTGACTTAGCCATGATTATTAGGGCCGGTCAACCTCGTGCCAGCCACCGCGGTTATACGAGGGGCCCAAAGTAACAGATCCCGGCGTAAATCGTGGTTAGAATACAAACACCCCAACATTAAAAGCTAAACCATAGTCTATTAGTAAAATATGGACTAAATGAAATCACACACTCTTAACACTAAAGGAAATTTGACCCACGAAAACTAAGAAACAAACTAGGATTAGATACCCTACTATGCTTAGTCCTTAATATGACACCAAACTACACCGGTGTCCGCCAGAAGATTACGAGCGAAAAGCTTAAAACTCAAAGGACTTGGCGGTGCTCCATACCGACTTAGAGGAGCCTGTCCTATAATCGATACTCCACGCTAAACCTCACCACTCTTTGCCCACACAGCCTATATACCGCCGTCACCAACTTACCCCATGAGGGATAAACAGTAAGTAAAAAAGTTAAACACTAAAACGTCAGGTCAAGGTGTAGCTAATAGATTGGTTAGAGATGGGCTACATTTTTAAAACTTAAAAAAACGGCATGGTATTTTGAAACTAATTCCTAAAGGAGGATTTAATAGTAAAATTAGCAAGAAAGCTAATTTTAAACTCGCTCTGGAGCGCGCACACACCGCCCGTCACCCTCATCACAAACAAGACAAAAAATTCATAAACAATACTTACAACAAAGATGAGGCAAGTCGTAACATGGTAAGCGTACTGGAAAGTGCGCTTGGATCTACAAAAAGTAGCTTAAAACAAAGCATTCAGCTTACAATTGAAAAATGTTAGAAACCAACTAACCTTTTTGCGCCAAACACCAAGCCCCAAATAACACCTCAAAAACAAAAACACAAAAAACAAACCATTTGACAAAACCAGTAAAGGAGATTAAACATTAACCATGGGAGCAATAGACACAGTACCGTGAGGGAAAAATGAAAGACAATGAAACACCCAAAAGCAAAAAAAAGCAAAGATCAACCCTTGTACCTATTGCATCACGGTCTAGCAAGAACTATGCAGACATGGAGATCCAGCCTGCCCTCCCGAAACCAAGTGAGCTACCTTAGAGCAGCCAAAAGGGCTAACCCATCCCTGTAGCAAAAGGGTGGGAAGACTTTAAGATAGCGGTGAAAAGCCTACCGAACTTGCTGATAGCTGGTTGCCTGATAAATGAACCTAAATTCAACCTTAAATTTAACAAAACCAATTCTTGTAAAAAATTAATTTAAGATTTATTCAACGGGGGTACAGCCCCGTTGAAACGGGATTCAACCCGAAGCAAAGAACTAGTTTTTCATCACACACCAGTTGGCCTTAAAGCAGCCACCATAAAAAATAGCGTCACAGCACTGTTTACCAAAAAATTACAAACAAAAAAACAACCTCTTGCCAACAAACCAGGCTTCTCTATACAAATATAGAGGAACTAATGCTAGAACTAGTAACAAGAACCAATCTCTTCCGCACAACTGTAAATCAGAAATAGAAAATCTACTGAAAATTAACGAGAACATACAATAACATTTATATGGTATAAACACAACCGTTACACCAACACAGGTGTGCCTGAAAGAAAGATAAAAAGTTAAAGAAGGAACTCGGCAAAAACTTGTCCCAACTGTTTACCAAAAACATAGCCTTTAGCATATTTTAAGTATTAAAGGTGGCGCCTGCCCAGTGAGCAATTCAACGGCCGCGGTATCCTAACCGTGCAAAGGTAGCGTAATCACTTGTTCCCTAAATAGGGACCTGTATGAACGGCTAAATGAGGACTAATCTGTCTCCTCTAACTAATCAGTGAAACTGATCTGCCAGTACAAAAGCTGGCATTTTTCCATAAGACGAGAAGACCCTGTGGAGCTTTAAATCTTAAGCCACAAACCACTAATTTTAAATAGTACACTATGGCCCAAAATTTTAAGTTGGGGCGACTTCGGAAAAAAACAAAACTTCCGAGCATAAAGAATATTAATCTTACCAAGACCCACAAGTCAAAGCAAAATCAGACCCAGTAAAACTGATCACCGAACCAAGTTACCCCAGGGATAACAGCGCAATCCTCTTCAAGAGTCCATATCGACAAGAGGGTTTACGACCTCGATGTTGGATCAGGACACCCAAATGGTGCAGCCGCTATTAAAGGTTCGTTTGTTCAACGATTAATAGTCCTACGTGATCTGAGTTCAGACCGGAGTAATCCAGGTCGGTTTCTATCTATGCCGTTGTTTTCTTTAGTACGAAAGGACCAAGAAAACAGAACCCCTGTTAACAACACGTTCTAAGATTATAGATTAAACTCAGCTAAAATCTAAAACAAAACAAACCAACACCCGAAAATCACGGGTTAGTTAGGGTGGCAGAGCCAGGCATATGCATAAGACCTAAAATCTTAATAACAGAAGTTCAAATCTTCTCCCCAACCATGTCCATCATCATCCACATTATTAACCCACTAATATATATTATTCCAATCCTTGTCGCCGTGGCATTCCTAACCCTACTAGAACGAAAAATCTTAGGGTACATACAACTACGTAAAGGCCCAAACATCGTAGGGCCCTACGGCCTACTACAACCAATTGCAGATGGGGTAAAACTATTTACTAAAGAACCAGTACGACCCTCATCATCATCACCAACCCTATTTATTTTAACCCCAACAATAGCACTATTCATTGCACTACTAATTTGAACCCCCTTACCTATACCACAAACATTAACAGACATGAACCTTGGACTACTATTTATATTAGCACTATCTAGCATTGCAGTCTACTCAATCCTATGATCCGGATGAGCATCAAACTCAAAATACGCTCTAATCGGAGCCCTACGAGCAGTAGCACAAACCATCTCATACGAAGTAACCCTTGGAATTATCCTACTATCAATTGTAATTTTAACAGGGGGCTTCTCACTAAAAACAATTCTCACAGCACAAGAAAACACATGAATAATCTTTTCTTCTTGACCATTAATAATAATATGATATGTATCAACACTAGCGGAGACAAACCGAGCCCCTTTCGACCTAACAGAAGGTGAGTCAGAACTAGTCTCCGGCTTCAACGTAGAATACGCAGGAGGTCCATTCGCACTATTCTTTCTAGCAGAGTATGCTAACATCATAATAATAAACACACTATCATGCATCCTATTCTTAAGCCCCAACCAAACAATATCACCAGAACTATTCTCAATAAATCTCATACTAAAAACCACTGTGCTTACAATTGGATTCTTATGAATTCGAGCATCCTACCCACGATTCCGCTATGATCAACTAATACACCTACTCTGAAAACAATTCTTACCAATAACACTTGCTATATGCTTATGACACACAGCACTACCAATTTCAACATTTAGCCTTCCACCACAATAATAAACGGAAATGTGCCCGAAAATTAAGGGTTACTTTGATAGAGTAAACCACAGAGGTTGAAACCCTCTCATTTCCTTAGAAGAACAGGACTCGAACCTGCACGTAAAGACTCAAAATCTTTAGCACTCCATTATACTATCCTCTAGTAAAGTCAGCTAACTCAAGCTATCGGGCCCATACCCCGAAAATGTTGGTTTAAATCCTTCCTCTACTAATGAGCCCGACCACAACCACCATTCTAGTATCCAGTCTAGCCACAGGAACAATCATTACAGCCTCAAGTCACCATTGACTAATAGCCTGAATCGGACTAGAAATAAACACCCTGGCTATTATTCCAATAATTTCTAAACAACACCACCCACGAGCAACAGAAGCCGCCACAAAATACTTCTTAACACAAGCAGCCGCCTCTGCCCTAATTCTTTTTTCAAGCACAGTAAACGCATGACAAAACGGAACATGAGACATTATTAACCTAACAAACCCAACCGCAAACATAATACTAACCATAGCCCTAGCTATAAAACTAGGCTTAGCCCCAATGCACTTCTGACTTCCAGAAGTACTACAAGGATCAACCATAAAAACAGCCATAATTGTTGTAACATGACAAAAATTAGCCCCAATAGCACTTATTTACCAAACATCAAACAACCTTTCCACACCAACCCTACTAACAATAGGCATAATTTCCACCATGCTAGGAGGATGAGCCGGATTAAACCAGACACAAACCCGAAAAATCATAGCATACTCATCAATCGCTCACCTAGGTTGAATAGCCACAATCACCACAATCATACCAAACATCCTCCTACTTAATTTAATCCTATATTTATTAATAACAACCTCAATATTCTTCGCACTAGTATTATTAAACTCAAAAAACATCAAAGATATTGCAACCTCATGAACAACCTCTCCAACAACATCCACCATAACTATACTAATTTTACTATCACTAGGAGGACTGCCCCCACTTACAGGATTTATACCAAAATGGCTCATTCTTGAAGAACTTACAACACAAAATTTAACAACAGCAGCAACCATCATAGCCATATCTGCCCTACTTAGTTTATTTTTTTACCTACGACTAAGCTACACATCAACAATCACACTATCCCCTAACACAACAACAACAAAACACAAATGACGATTTAAACAAACAACAAACACAGCCCTACTCACCCTAACACTACCAATATCAGTATTAATACTACCGATAACCCCGATACTAACATAGAAGCTTAGGATAAACACAAACCGAGGGCCTTCAAAGCCCTAAATAGGGGCCACCACCCCTAGCTTCTGCTAAGACCTGTGTAACACTAGTACACATCAATTGAATGCAAATCAAACACTTTAATTAAGCTAAGGCCTCACTAGATAGGCGGGCCTTGATCCCACAAAAAATTAGTTAACAGCTAAGCACCCAATCCAGCGGGCTTCTATCTGCTTCTCCCGTCTCTAAAAACGGGAGAAGCCCCGGAACCCTTTTGGGTTCTTCTTCAAACTTGCATTTTGACGTGTAAACACCTCGAGACTCTGGTAAAAAGAGGAATTGAACCCCCATAAATAGGACTACAGCCTACCACCTAAACACTCGGCCATTTTACCTGTGTCAATTAATCGTTGATTTTTCTCAACAAATCATAAAGATATTGGCACCCTATACCTAGTCTTTGGTGCCTGAGCAGGAATAGTTGGAACTGCACTAAGCCTTTTAATTCGAGCTGAACTAAGCCAACCCGGAGCATTACTTGGAGATGATCAAATTTATAATGTTATTGTTACCGCACATGCATTTGTTATGATTTTCTTCATAGTTATGCCAATTATAATTGGGGGCTTTGGAAACTGATTAGTTCCATTAATAATTGGTGCCCCAGACATAGCTTTCCCACGCATAAATAACATAAGCTTTTGACTTTTACCCCCATCATTTCTTCTACTTCTGGCCTCCTCAGGAGTAGAAGCTGGAGCCGGTACAGGGTGAACTGTATACCCACCACTGGCAAGCAATCTTGCCCACGCTGGGGCCTCAGTAGACCTTACTATTTTTTCCTTACATCTTGCAGGTGTGTCATCAATCTTAGGGGCAATTAATTTTATTACAACATGCATTAACATAAAACCCCCAACTATAACCCAGTATCAAACTCCGCTGTTCGTATGATCTGTGTTAATCACAGCCGTTTTACTCCTCCTATCGTTACCTGTCTTAGCCGCAGGTATTACAATACTACTAACAGACCGAAACCTAAATACCTCATTTTTTGACCCTGCAGGTGGTGGCGACCCCGTCCTTTACCAACACTTATTTTGATTCTTTGGGCACCCAGAAGTATATATCTTAATTCTGCCTGGATTCGGAATAATCTCACACATCGTAACCTACTATGCAGGAAAAAAAGAACCTTTCGGCTACATGGGAATAGTATGAGCTATAATATCAATTGGCTTCCTAGGGTTCATTGTATGAGCCCATCATATATTTACAGTCGGAATAGATGTTGATACCCGAGCATACTTTACATCAGCCACAATAATTATCGCAATTCCAACCGGAGTAAAAGTATTCAGCTGATTAGCGACACTGCACGGAGGAATAATCAAATGAGATGCCGCCATACTATGAGCTTTAGGGTTCATTTTTTTATTTACAGTTGGTGGTCTAACCGGCATCGTCCTAGCAAATTCATCACTAGATATTGTATTACACGACACCTACTATGTAGTAGCCCACTTCCACTATGTACTATCAATAGGAGCAGTATTTGCCATCATAGGCGGATTCGTACACTGATTCCCGCTATTCTCAGGATACGCCCTTCACAATACATGAACAAAAATTCAATTCGGAGTAATATTTTTAGGAGTAAACATAACCTTCTTTCCACAACACTTTTTAGGCCTAGCCGGCATGCCACGACGATACTCAGACTACCCGGACGCCTATACCCTATGAAACACAGTATCTTCGATTGGTTCCCTAATTTCACTGGTTGCTGTAATTATAATAATATTTATTATTTGAGAGGCCTTTGCAGCAAAACGAGAAATCCTATCACTAGAACTTACAACAACAAACCTAGAATGACTACACGGATGTCCTCCATCATACCACACATATGAAGAACCAGCCTACGTACAAACAACATCGAGAAAGGAAGGAATTGAACCCCCTAATGCTGGTTTCAAGCCAACCATATTACCATAATATTACTTTCCCAATAAGACCTTAGTAAAACCATTACATGGCCCTGTCAGAGCTAAATTATAGGCTACCCGGCCTATAGGTCTTAATGGCATACCCCTCCCAACTAGGCTTTCAAGACGCAGCTTCTCCAATTATAGAAGAGCTACTTCACTTCCATGACCATGCCTTAATAATTGTCTTTTTAATTAGCGCCTTAGTACTTTATACAATTACACTAATAATAACAACTAATCTTACCCACACCAACACAATAGACGCACAAGAAGTAGAAATAATTTGAACTGTACTACCAGCAATTATTCTAGTACTAATTGCACTTCCATCACTACGAATTTTGTACCTAATAGACGAAATTAATAATCCCCACCTAACAATTAAAACACTAGGACACCAATGATACTGAAGTTATGAATATACAGACTATGAAGACCTGTCATTCGACTCATACATAACACCAACTACAGACCTTGACCAAGGGATATTTCGTCTCCTCGAAGTTGATAATCGAATAATCGTCCCAATAGAATCACCAATTCGAATACTAATTTCGGCTGAAGATGTCCTGCACTCATGAGCAGTGCCAGCCCTAGGAATCAAAACAGACGCAATCCCAGGACGACTAAATCAAACAACATTCATTACATCCCACCCAGGGCTATTCTATGGCCAATGCTCAGAAATTTGTGGCTCAAATCACAGTTTTATACCAATTGTAGTAGAGGCCGTACCACTTCAACACTTCGAAAACTGATCTACATCAATTTTATCCTCATCACTAAGAAGCTTTGTATAGCACTAGCCTTTTAAGCTAGAGAAGGGGAAATAATTACCCCCTCAGTGATATGCCACAACTCAACCCATCCCCATGATTCTTAATCTTAATAATGACATGATTCATCCTAATAATTATTTTTCTAAACAAAACCTTAACCTTACTTTACCCAAACACACCATCACAACCACAATCAAAGATAAAACAACTAGTATCTTGAACCTGACCATGATCCTAAGCTTTTTTGATCAATTTATAATTCCACAAGCCCTGGGCATCCCTCTAATTATTATCGCTATCCTAATACCACCACTCCTCATTCTAACCTCATCCAACCGACTAGTACAAAATCGACTTTCAACACTACAAGCATGAATATCAAAAACCTTCACAAAACAACTTATGCTACCAATTAACTTTCAAGGCCACAAATGAGCATCAATACTTCTTGCCCTAACACTTATGCTATTATCACTCAACTTATTAGGCCTACTACCGTATACCTTCACCCCAACAACACAATTATCAATAAATATAGCACTTGCAGTACCAATATGACTATCAACAGTATTAATTGGAATGCGAAATCAACCAACAATTTCTTTAGGACATCTATTACCAGAAGGAACCCCAACACCCCTCATTCCAATCTTAATTATCATCGAAACTATTAGCCTATTTATTCGACCACTAGCACTAGGTGTGCGACTTACTGCTAACTTAACAGCAGGGCACTTACTAATTCAACTTATCTCAACAGCCGCATTTGTACTAATACCATCAATAACCCTAACAGCATCAATGGCCTTCATAATCCTTCTACTATTAACTGGATTAGAAGTAGCAGTTGCAATAATTCAAGCCTACGTTTTTGTTCTTCTTTTAAGCCTTTACCTACAAGAAAATGTATAATGACCCACCAAGCACACGCCTACCACATAGTAGACCCAAGCCCATGACCCCTGACAGGAGCCATCGCAGCACTACTAATAACATCAGGATTAGCAATCTGATTCCACTTTAACAACACCATCCTAATAAACATTGGTCTCACAATTTTACTCCTAACAATATACCAATGATGACGAGATATTATTCGAGAAGGAACATTCCAAGGCCACCACACTAACCCAGTGCAAAAAGGCCTTCGATACGGGATAATTTTATTTATTACTTCAGAAGTATTCTTCTTCCTAGGCTTCTTCTGAGCATTTTACCATTCAAGCCTAGCACCAACCCCTGAACTTGGAGGATCATGACCACCAAACGGAATTTACCCATTGAACCCATTTGAAGTCCCTCTACTAAACACAGCAGTACTACTAGCATCAGGGGTTACAGTCACATGAGCCCACCACTCAATTATGGAGGGTAAACGAAAAGAAACAACCCAAGCATTATTTTTAACAATTTTACTAGGCCTTTACTTCACTACATTACAAGCAATAGAATACTATGAAGCCCCCTTCACCATTTCAGATAGCGTCTATGGAACAACCTTCTTCGTAGCAACAGGCTTCCACGGACTTCATGTTATCATCGGGTCTTCCTTCCTAATCGTCTGCCTAATTCGACAAGCATTGTTCCACTTCACCACAAATCACCATTTTGGATTTGAAGCAGCCGCATGATACTGACACTTTGTCGACGTTGTATGATTATTCTTATACGTATCAATTTACTGATGAGGATCCTGTTCTTTTAGTATAAACAGTACAAGTGATTTCCACTCACTAAGACTTAATATTAACTTAAGAATGAACAATGAACCTTTCAACAATATTATTAATTTCCCTAATTATTTCAACCCTATTAATCTTAATTGGATTTTGACTTCCTCAACTACACCCCGACACAGAAAAACTTTCACCTTACGAATGCGGATTTGACCCCCTAGGAAATGCCCGACTCCCATTCTCATTACGATTTTTCCTAGTTGCAATCTTATTCCTATTGTTCGACTTAGAAATTGCCCTATTACTACCGCTACCTTGGGCTACCAACCTACCAAATCCAACACAAACCATATTCCTAACAACCTCCATCCTTCTATTACTAACACTAGGATTAGCATATGAATGAACACAAGGTGGCCTAGAATGAGCAGAATTGAACGTTAGTCTAAACAAGATAGTTAATTTCGACTTAACAGATTTGGAGTAAGCCCCAAACGTTCACATGTCACCAATACACTTCACACTTAACTCAACCTTCGCCTTAAGCATCATAGGACTATCCATACATCGAACCCACCTAGTCTCCGCCTTACTATGTATCGAAGGAATAATACTGGCCCTATTTGTTACCATTACAATATTTTTTTCCACCATACAACTACCAAACATAGCATCAGCCCCAATTATATTACTAGCCTTCTCCGCATGCGAAGCAAGCACAGGACTTGCCCTATTAGTAGCAACCTCTCGCACCCATGGAAACGATCACCTTAAAAACCTAAGCCTCCTACGATGTTAAAAATTATTTTACCAACACTTATACTAGCCCCAACTGCCCTGATCATAAAACAACCCTATCTATTTAATCTCTTTTCACTATACTCAATACTTTTGGCTTTCATTAGCCTTACTTGATTAAAATCACCAATAAACACAGAACCAACATTTTCAATACCATACATAATAATTGACCCAATCTCAGCCCCACTTTTAACCCTATCATGCTGACTACTACCACTAATAGTCCTAGCAAGCCAAAACCATCTAAAATCAGAGCCCCTACATCGAAAACGCACATTTTTAATAACCCTGTCCTTACTACAAACATTCCTAATCCTAACATTCTCAGCAACAAACCTAGTACTATTTTACATTATATTTGAAGCAACCCTAGTTCCAACTCTAGTCATCATTACTCGATGAGGTAACCAAGCAGAACGACTCACCGCAGGAACATACTTCCTATTTTATACCTTAGCAAGCTCGCTACCACTACTAATTGCAATCCTATACCTTAACACTAAAAACTACCACTCATCCATAATTCTACTACAACTTTTTCAACCACAACTAATTGACACCTGATCAAATACAATTATTTGAGTCGCATGCCTTATAGCATTTATAGTAAAAATACCACTATATGGACTCCACTTATGACTACCAAAAGCCCACGTTGAAGCTCCAATTGCAGGTTCAATAGTACTAGCCGCTATTTTACTAAAACTTGGAGGATATGGTATTATCCGAATTACAATATCACTAGCTCCCCTTACCTCAAAACTATGTTACCCATTTATAATCCTTGCCCTATGAGGCATCGTAATAACCAGTTCAATCTGCTTACGACAAACAGACCTAAAATCCCTAATCGCTTACTCATCCGTTAGCCATATAGGACTTGTCATTACAGCCTGCCTAATTCAAACACCATGAAGCTTTTCTGGAGCCATAATACTAATAATCGCACACGGTCTCACTTCTTCTATACTATTTTGTCTAGCAAATACAAACTATGAACGAACCCACAGTCGAACCCTAATCCTCGCTCGAGGCTTTCAAATAATTTTACCACTAATAACAACCTGATGACTCATAGCAAACTTAACCAATATAGCACTACCACCATCAATCAACCTAATAGGTGAACTACTTATCATTACTTCACTATTTAACTGATCAAACCCAACAATTCTATTAACAGGACTAGGAACATTAATTACCGCAATATACTCACTTCATATATTTTTAATAACACAACGAAACAAACTTCCTACTAACATTTTCCTCTCCGAACCCACCCATACACGAGAACACCTACTAATGACACTCCACATTGCCCCATTAATTTTACTAATTATAAAACCAGCCCTAATTTCTGGAATCATCAACTGTCAGCATAGTTTAATAAAAACATTAGGCCGTGGCCCTAAAAACAGAAGATAATACCTTCTTACAGACCAAGAGGTGTTTTGAACACCAAGAACTGCTAATTCTTACCACTGAAGTTAAAATCCTCAGACCTCTTACTTTTAAAGGATAATAGTAATCCATTGGTCTTAGGAGCCAAAAACCTCGGTGCAACTCCAAGTAAAAGTACATGCACACCACCTTATCTATTACCTCCATAATAACTGCCCTACTAATCCTAACATCACCAGTACTATTTATAAATCAACATAAAACAGAATACCCTAAAAACGTCAAACTTGCTGTACAAATCACATGCTTACTAACCCTAATCCCAGCAATTTCATTCATAAACTACGGAACAGAAATATTAACAACAAATATTTCCCTCTTAACAATCAGTAATTTTAACATCAAAATAAGCTTCATCATAGACATTTACTCACTCTCATTTACCCCAATTGCACTATTCGTCACATGATCAATCCTAGAATTCTCAACTTGATACATAGCCTCAGACCCCCACATAAACAAATTCTTTAAATATTTACTAATTTTCCTCATTGCAATAATTACACTAATCACCGCAAACAACCTATTCCAATTTTTCGTCGGATGAGAAGGCGTAGGCATCATGTCATTCCTTTTAATCGGATGATGATACGCCCGAGCTGACGCAAATGCATCCGCACTACAAGCCATTATTTATAACCGAATTGGTGACATTGGCCTAATCTTAACAATAGCATGACTAGCTATAAACACATCAAACTGACAAATCCAAGAAAACTTTATTTTAAATATTAACAACTTAATCCCAGCACTAGGTCTTATCCTAGCCGCCACAGGTAAATCAGCTCAATTCGGATTACACCCATGACTACCAGCAGCAATAGAAGGCCCAACACCAGTTTCAGCCCTACTACACTCAAGCACTATAGTGGTAGCCGGAATTTTTTTACTCATCCGAATACACCCCATAATAGAAAACAATCAAACAGCACTATCAACATGTCTATGTTTAGGGGCTATAACAACCTTATTCACAGCTATATGCGCCCTAACACAAAACGATATTAAAAAAATCATTGCATTTTCAACTTCAAGCCAACTAGGACTAATAATAGTCACCATCGGACTTAACCAACCCCTACTAGCATTCATACACATTTCAACCCACGCCTTCTTCAAAGCAATATTATTTTTATGCTCAGGATCTATTATCCACAACCTATCAAACGAACAAGACATCCGAATAATAGGTGGAATCAAAAATACAATACCAATTACATCATCTTGTATAACCATCGGAAGCCTTGCACTTATAGGGGCTCCATTCCTTGCAGGATTCTATTCAAAAGACACCATCATCGAAACACTAAACAACTCCCACCTAAACGCCTGAGCCCTATTAATAACAATCCTAGCAACTATACTAACCGCAGCATACAGCCTACGAATCATTTTTTACGTACAAATAAACTCAATCCGACACAAACCTATAAGCCCAATCAACGAAAACACAAAAACTCTAATTAATCCTATTCTACGACTTGCAATAGGAACACTATTTTCAGGACTACTAATTACAACTGCTATTTTACCAACAAAAACAATCCAAATAACCATACCAACCTCAATTAAATTAATAGCCACACTAATTACCATTATCGGACTAATACTGACCCTTGACATCTCAAACCGAACAGCCACATTACTAACACCTAAACAAACAAATAGCCACCACTTCTCAAACCAACTAGGATTCTTCAACATCTTACTTCATCGAAACACTCCAAACACTACACTTAAAACAAGCCAAAAAATAGCAACTCAAATAAACGACCTAATCTGACTAGAAAAAATTGGACCAAAAGGACTTGCACTTTCACAAATAAAACCAATCAACATCTCATCCTCACAAAAAGGACTCATCAAAAACTATTTAACAACATTTATTACCACAACAGCACTATTCTTACTACTCTCACTTTAAACAACACGTAGCCCCCCACGAGAAAGACCACGAGTTAATTCTAACACAACAAATAATGTCAACAACAAACCTCACCCACAAACCAACAACCCCCCACCCCCAACAGAATATAACAACGAAACACCACAAAAATCGTCACGTAAAACGGACAACCCAACAGCATCCTCACCAACCATTCCATACCCACTAACAACTTCATTACCAACCACCAATCATAATACAACAACCAGCACTAAATACCCCAACAAATGAACACCAACAGATCAACTTCCCCAAGTCTCAGGAAACGGATCTGAAGCCAAAGCAATAGAATAAGCAAATACCACTAATATACCCCCCAAATAAATCAAAAACAATACTAACGAAACAAATGAACCACCAAACTCAATCAAAACTGCACATCCCACACCAGCAGAAATAACCAAACCAGCAGCCCCAAAATATGGAGATGGATTAGAAGCAACAGACGCCAACCCAACCACAAGACAAAAAAACAATAAAAACAGAAAATATGACATTATTTTTATCTGGATTTTAACCAAAACCTATGATCTGAAAAACCACCGTTGTTATTCAACTACAAAAACCTAATGACAATCACACGAAAATCCCACCCAATAATCAAAATTGTTAACAACTCATTCATTGACCTCCCAACCCCGTCTAACATTTCGGCATGATGAAACTTTGGCTCTCTCTTAGGACTTTGCTTAATCATTCAAATCCTAACAGGACTATTCCTAGCAATACACTATACAGCCGACATTTCATCAGCATTCTCATCAGTAGCCCATATCTGTCGAGACGTACAATACGGCTGACTAATCCGAAACATTCATGCAAATGGGGCTTCAATATTCTTTATCTGCATTTATATACATGTAGGACGAGGACTTTACTACGGATCATACATATTTAAAGAAACATGAAACCTTGGCGTGGTTCTCCTATTTCTAGTAATAGCCACTGCCTTCGTAGGATATGTCCTGCCATGAGGACAAATATCATTTTGAGGTGCGACAGTAATTACAAACCTACTCTCAGCCATACCATACATTGGAACAACCCTAGTTGAATGAATTTGAGGCGGATTTTCAGTCGACAACGCAACATTAACCCGCTTCTTCACCTTTCACTTCCTTCTACCATTTGCCATCATCGGCGTTTCAATAATTCACCTCCTTTTCCTTCACGAAACAGGTTCAAACAACCCAACAGGACTGACCTCAAACACAGACAAAATCCCATTCCATCCATACTTTTCATATAAAGACCTGTTAGGAGCACTCCTACTAACTCTCCTCCTCCTACTTTTAGCACTATTTTCACCAAACCTACTAGGAGACCCAGAAAATTTTTCACCAGCTAACCCCCTAGTAACACCACCACATATTAAACCAGAATGATACTTTTTATTCGCATACGCCATTCTACGATCAATTCCAAACAAACTAGGTGGAGTACTTGCTCTACTCTTCTCAATCATAGTCCTAATAATTGTCCCGCTACTTCACACATCAAAACAACGAAGCACAACATTCCGCCCAATATCACAAATTATATTTTGACTTTTAATTTCAGATGTACTAATCCTAACATGAATCGGCGGACAGCCAGTAGAACACCCATTTATCATTATTGGACAACTAGCCTCAATCATCTATTTTATATTATTCCTGATCCTAATACCAACCGTATCACTACTAGAAAACAAAATACTAAAATGATAACTAACCATGCCTCCGTAGCTTAAAAAAAGCACTGGTCTTGTAAACCAAAGATGGGTACCAAAATACCCCAGAGGCATCAAAAGGGAGACATCATAAGCCCCATCACCGGTCCCCAAAACCGACATTTTAAATAAACTACCTTTTGAGAGAGCCGCCTCCGGGCGGCTTTTTACCCTTTTCCAAAAGAGCCGCCTCCGGGCGGCTTTTTACCCTTTTCCAAAAGAGCCGCCTCCGGGCGGCTTTTTACCCTTTTCCAAGGGAGCCGCCTCCGGGCGGCTTTTTACCCTTTTCCAAGGGAGCCGCCTCCCGGCGGCTTTTAATTTATCCTCTTATTATACAGGTACATAATACTATATTATTACCCAATACATACTATGTATATCGTGCATTCATTTATTTTCCCCATGAATATTTTGCAAGCACATAACACTATATTATTACCCAATACATATTATGTATATTGTGCATTCATTTATTTTCCCCACGAATATTTTTATCAAATTTCTACCTTAAACTTTACTCAAAAAGAAAAATAATTATCAACATTATATTGACACAAAGTACGGATATCCATAACAAATATATATTCTTATCGTTCATAATACATTTATTTACAATCGTGCATAACTGAATTTCACCACGAATATTGCCACCTGACTATTGCCTTAATAATTCCCACCGCAGCGATATTTGAATAACCATATTACTATTATATTATCGCGCATCTCACGAGAAACCAGCAACCCGCCATCATAAGGTACTCCATTACTAGCTTCAGGCCCATCAATTGAGGTTGCATCACTCACGGCTTTTTCCAAGGCCTCTGGTTGTAGTTTCAGGGGCACTTTACTCTATAACACCATACGTTCCTCTTTAAAAGGCATTTGGTAAATGGGTTAATTCCCCTCGTACCCTCAACCCGCATAACTGGTTTGCCATGCTATTGGTATTTTTTAATTTCTCTTGGATCTCACAGCCCCATACCAGGATGGTTGATTCCCAATTAGTATAATCTGTACCTACGGTGCTATCCTTAATCCACCCCAACTGAGATATGTTTTGCATCCGTTTAATGCTTGTAAGACATAAAATTTTAAACAAACTTGATTAATTAAAAACAAAACCTCAGATAAACAGCGAGAAAAACAAATAAAATAAAATAAAATAAAATAAAAAAATTAATAAAACAAACTTTCATAAGGCAAACCCCCCTACCCCCCACCAATAATTACCCGCTTAATCATTTTTTTTGTTTCGTCAAACCCCTAAACCGAGACATGACTAAACTGATAAACTATCGGCAAATATTGTGACTGTTTCTAGCACTCTACAAGATTGTAAGCGAGCCACAACTATATATACGTATAACCTATTAACGACAGTAACATGACGACTGTACACAAATTTTACAAATGTGTATACGCATATATATATATATATATTAAAT